AGCCCCCGTTATAGGTTCTATCCATATATGTTCTGATCGACAACTCATACTTGATCCAGTTGATTTTTTTGGAATTGAGAGAATACCCCAAATGAATTTGACTTTAGTCCTTTTGTTTCCGAAGTAACTCGCATCAACTAGCACTAGTTTGATGTGACCCTTTAGGAGTAATTCATTAAATTCGTTAGATCTAAACTAATAACATACCCTTCGTATGATCTCACTAAAGATAGCCAAATAGATAGACCAACTTTACAGTTCAGCTATCCGTCGATTCGGGTCTATTTGAAAATAGCTAGAATCCATTGACCCCTATAGCATTTTATGGAGACATAAGAGTTTTTCGGCGGAAGCCGCTTATACTATACCATATTTTGCTAAATGGATATCTGTGTTATGATACAAACGTCAGTTTTGAAAAAAAAAAATAGATGAGATTTTGTGCCATCGGCTCTAAACAATCTTGTTTTTTTGAACATGAAGAAATAAAGAAGCCATTGCGATTGCCGGAAATACTAGGCCTACTAAAGGCACCAAAACAGAGGGAAAGTTAAGAGTTGTCATAGAATGGGTACCTCGATTTACTATTTGTACCTGTTATTATTATTTATATTTTATATTTATAATATAAAGATATCTTATTATATATAAAGATATCTTATTATAATTTGATAATTCTAAATTGGAATTATTATTATTACTTAATATGTATTAAGTATAAATCTAAGTATCTATCTAAGTGAGTATATAATGTAGTTTTTCATCTTTCTACATGAAAGATTTGAAAGGATATGGATGAGATATTATATTATTTTCTTCATTTTTTGCTCTTGTCTTCGAATTTCATTTACTAAACAAAAAGTTTCTTAAAAATTAATTAGATTCTATTTATATTCAATATTGAATATATTGAAGGGTTTGTTAGAATCCCATCCAGCAGGGATTCTTAGTCAAAATAGGATTATCGTAAGATATAGAAAAATAAAAAATTATATATTTTATAGATTTTCATTATATATGACGAGAAGAGTAGATTTTTTTGATTTGCCTAATTTCACGAAAATAAGAATTTCATTTCTTGATCAATAATCAGGAATATAGAAAAAGGGGCGGATTTTCTGTGACTTTTGATTCTTTATATAATTAGATCTTATGTCAACAAAGAAAACCCCATTCGTCTAATTTTGACTTGGATTCCGATAAACTAATTACTTGTTTGCTCAAAATAATTGAACTTAATGTTCTAATTTTGATTCAAAGGAAAGAAAGTGTGGAGTTGAAATAACTCACTCAGAACGCTTTTTAAAGGATTACGTGGTACGATTAGATCGAATAAGCCCTTCTGGAATAAATACTCAGCCGCTTGTGAACCCTCGGGTACTGTTTTATTCAATGTTTGTTCAATTACTCTTTTACCCGCAAAGGCAATGTAGGCATTGGGTTCGGCAATAATGATATCCCCCAACATACCAAAACTAGCTGTCACCCCACCGGTAGTAGGAGATGTAAGAATTGGTACATAGAATAACTTTTTATTTGATTGATAATCATATAAAGCAGAAGATATTTTAGCCATTTGCATCAAGCTCAAACTTCCTTCTTGCATGCGTGCCCCTCCGGAAGCACACACTATAATAAGAGGTAGAACTTCTTTAGTAGCGTATTCAATCAAACGGGTAATTTTCTCCCCGACTACGGATCCCATACTACCCCCCATAAACTGAAAATCCATAACCCCAATTGCTACGGTAATACCGTTTAGTTGCCCTCTGCCTGTTTGAACAGCCTCGGTTAATCCTGTCTTTCTTTGATAAGAATCGATACGATTTTTATAAGGCTCCTCCTCCGAATGAAATTCAATGGGATCCAGAGAGACCATGTCTTCATCCATAGGCTCCCAAGTGCCCGGATCGATCAAAAGTTCGATTCTATCTGAACTACTCATTTTCAAATGATATCCACATTGTTCACAAAGATGCATTTTTGATTTAAAAAATTTCTTATAATTTAATCCATAACAATTTTCGCATTGAACCCACAAATGCCGGTATTGTTGAGTTACACCCAGATTAGTAGAACTTTCTGGTATAGTTTGATCACTCGTTCTGGTATCCTCGTTTTGACTACTATTTCCACTTTTACCACAAATGGAACTAGAAATGTAATTGTTACTGGAATTGTCACTACCACTTACAATGTAACTATCAATACAGATTTGGGACTGAAGATAACTGTCAATGCAACTATTAATGTGATTATTCCAAGTATACTGAGTATCATCCATGTAACGATCGTGGTCGGGATTCTTACTCTTAGATCCATTATTCAGATAACTAGAATTCCGATAAAAAGAACTTTCTAGTTCACTCCAAAAAGGATGATCATTGGCAATCTCAAAAATATGATTTTCAATATCAAAATATATAGAATAACTGTCCCCATTACTATCTTTCACTAAAAAAGTATCATCAGAGAAAAAATTCCGAATGTCCTTGACGCC